TTAATTATCAGGGACTCCCAAGCACACGAATTTTATATAACTCGAAATATAAGGCTTGTTATTCAATAATATAACATTACTTATATGTCTTTGTCAACCACTATTTATCTAGACATATCCAAGCTTTTTGTAAGTATATTGTTGAAAAAAGTAATTCTATATACCCCCTTTTTGGCGGTGGGTTGCCCGGGATTCGAACCCGGAACTAGTCGGATGGAGTAGATAATTTCCCTGTTAAATAGGTAAACACCCCTCCCCAAACCGTGCTTGCATTTTTCATTGCACACGGCTTTCCCTATGTATACATTTAAAACCTTCTTACTTAGAACTTTAAAAAAGTTGAATACTCGGTTGATTTAACCCTTACTACATCCTACATCAACATTTCAGAAAAAAGATTGTTATCTTCATTTTTTATCTTCATTACCTACATTTTTAGTAACAATTTACATGATTTCCTAACGAATCATTCAATTAATAACTGGCCAAATCATTGATACAAATAATATCCAAATACCAAATACGCCTTCTATATAACCTCTGCGAAGTGGAAGAAGCTCTTGGAAAGGTCAAATAAAGGACTTGCTCTTCCGCCGTAACGAATTCTTCCAATAACCCCGAGCCCGATCTTTTAAAAAAAGCACGTACAGTACTTTTATGTTTACGAGCCAAAGTTCTAGCACAAGACAGTCGAAGTATATACTTTATTCGATACAAACTCTTTTTTTGTGAGGATCCACTATAATAATGATAAATATTTCTGCAGATACGCCCAAATCGGACAACAATATCCGAATCTGATAAATCAGTCCAAACCGCCTTACTAATAGGGTGCCCCAATACGTTACAAAATCTCGCCTTAGCCAATGATCCAATTAGAGGAACAATTGGAACAAGAGTATCGAACTTATTAATAGGATTATCAATTATAAATGCATTTTCTAGCATTTGACTGCGTACCATTGAAGGGTTTAGTCGCGCACTTGATAGATAGCCCAGAAGAGCTAGGGAATGATTATATAATTGGTTTATACAGATCCGTCCCGGCTGAGACCATAGGTAAAAATGACATTTCCATAAATTGACAAAATAATATGTCCATTTTTTCATCAAAAGGGGCGTCCCTTTTGAAGCGAGAATTGATTTTCCTTGATAACTAATATAATGCATGAAAGGGTCCTTAAACAACCATAGATTGTCCTGAAAGGCCTTAGCAAAAGCTTCTACAAGTCCAAGATGTTCTAGTTTTCCATATAAAAAGATTCGTTCAAGAAGGGTTCCAGAAGACGTTGAGCATAAATGAGAAGATTTGTTACGAAGAAAGACGAAGATGGATTCGTATTCACATAGATGAGAATTATATAGGACGAAGAAAAACCTTTGATTTATTTTTGAAAAACAAGAACTGGCTTTATTTGGAGTATTACAAATACGATACTCGTGGAGAAAGAATCTTAATAAATGTAAAGAAGAAGCGTCTTCTACCCAGTAGCGAAGAGTTTGAACCAATATTTCAAGATGGACTGGGTAGGGTATTAGTATCTCTAACACATAAATTAAATGTGAAAATTTGTCCTCTAAAAAAGGGAATATTGAATGAATTGATCGTAAATTATGAGATTTAACGATTCCTTTCCTTTCTAGCGAAGATAATAATCGGAGATAAAACGGAATTTCTACAATGACTGCAAATCCTTCTGATATCATTTGAAAATTAAAATTCTTGTTGCGCCCAAAAAAGGTATTTTGGGTAAAATCATTAGCAAAAAGAATCAAATGATTCTGTTCATACTGATACATTCGCTCAATTGCACGTTTCACAATTAGTAAGCTAAACTTATTAGAACCTGCATTTTCCAACAAAACGGATCTATTTCTATTTAAACCATGATCATGCGCAAGTGCATAAATATACTCCTGAAAGATAAGTGGATATAAGAAGTAGTGTTGTTGAGATATATTTAGCTTTAAATATTTTTGGAATTCCTCCATTTGAAATTCTAGTTGAACTAAAGGTAGAGGATTTTGGGGGTTATCAATGAAACATAGTGCGATACAGTCAAAACGAGGTATTCAAGTAATAAACGAATAGATACCTCGGGGATACAGGTAAACTTATCAACGGATTATCTATCCTATCTTTTCCATTTAAACGAATAAGTTATGTTCGTTATAGGATAACAAAAGACTTAGAAATCCTTTATTTTTTCAACCTAATCGCTCTTTTGATTTTGGAATTTTTTTATCAATATACTGTTTCTTCTACACACACATTTCTATTCCATAATGGAAAATGTCAATAGTTAGGATTCATTAAAATATAAAGAATTCGTTCATGGGATAATCCCTTCCCGTATCAGGCACTAATACATTTTTAACGTCTAATTAGATCGGGTAATCGTTCAAATTAAGAACAGAAGCTCGTTGCTTTTTCCCTATAATCAATAATCATATCAATAAATAAATAAATTGAAGCCATTAGGGCTCTATATCCATTTATTCATCCGACCCAACTTGAAATTGAATTCATTTTGTTCCGTTTCAAAAAAGAACACAACGGTTTGTACCGATTCGGAAAGAATGAAATATTCTCATAACTCTTCGTTGATCCGACATGCTATTTTTTCCATTCATTCCCTTTCAGGATCAGTCGTGGTCTTCCAAACTTTACCGATGGTATGGACGAATCCCTCGCTTCATCCAAATGTGTAAAAGATCCTAGCCGCACTTAAAAGCCGAGTACTCTACCGTTGAGTTAGCAACCCGAATAGAAAAAGTTTATGTAAATACAATCAAAAAAAAAGATCGATAAATGTCAAAATTTATAGACCACCTCTTCGTTCTTATGTTATCGACTTTTAAATCAAAACCCCTATTCTTATTATATCCTTATATTCTTATTATATCCTTATTATATCAAAGAGAATTCAAGGAATCCCACCATTTGAATAATATAAGGTAAAAATCAAACCGCTCGGACAAAAAGAAATTTATCTACTTATCACGATGAATTATATTTGTTCGATACACTGTTGTCAATATAAATGTTGAGAAAAGAATACAATGGAAAAACAAAAACAAAATGGAATTTATTTCAATATTATTAAAAAGGGGCTTGTGTTAGATTGGCACTATATAGCTGAAAAAAGTTTAGATAGAGGAATAAAAAAAGACCAAGTATAAAAAAATATCAGATTGAATCAATAATAAGTAACTAGAATAAGTAACTAGAATAAAAAAAGGGAGGATTCCTTGGTTATTACTTATTAGTATAGTTTCAACGAAAACCGACCAATTGAAGGAACTCCCAGAATTTTATATTTCTAGGATCAAGCAACTCGAGTTTTGTCGTTCTAGAACATGAGATTTTATAGAAGCAATGAAAAATAGATATGAGTAGAATCCAAAAAAGGAAAAAAGTATATATAAATATAAAAATTTATATAAGAATTACTATCCCTTTCTATTTCTTTATTTCCTTAATTAAATTTTGTTTGATTAGGACCAAGTTAATTAAAAACCTCTGCCTTTTTTAAAAGATCCCGAACAGTTCCTGTGGGCTGAGCGCCCTTTTCAAGGAAATATAGAATAGCGGGAACGTTTAAATAACTTTGATTCTTTATCGGATCATAAAAACCTACGTTCCGAAGATCTCTTCCTTCTCTTCGGGATCGAACATCAATTGCAACGATTCGATAGACGGCTCATTGGGATAGATCTAAGTAAATGAACAAGACCCCCCCTAGAAACGTATAGGAAGTTTTCTCCTCGTACGGCTCGAGAAAAAATGATTTGGAGTTTTGTCTACGTATAGAATTATAATTTCTGGCAAAGGAGTTGATAAAATAAATTAGAATGGGATTTAACTCATTTTTTTCTTCCCCCTTCCTGAAAAAATAAAAATCATTTGTACCCATAACTCAAGTTGGATAATTCTCAAAGAGCTTAAAAGAAAAAAAATCTTTAGGCAATTTATTTCATTTTTTGAATGGTCTTTAACCCCCTCTTGCTTGTCTCATTTAATCTTTATTATTAATTATTATCCAGTTATTGAGACAATTGAAAAAAGGGTGTTTCCTTGTTCTGGGATCCTTTTTTTTGTTTTAAATCAGTGGGTTTAGACATTACTTCGGTGCTTCTTAATCCTTACAAAATGGCAGCAACATACCCCTTTTGTGATTTCTTTCTATCAAATCAAAGAATCATATAAACGCTCGATTCCCGCGTGATACACTTTGAATCGAAAGACTTTTCTCAATTTCAACAAATTTTTACTTTTGAATTAAAAACTTGACTGAATCGGATCCTTTCAATTTATATATTAATATACTTACAAAGTTGTTCCAATTTATTGATTGGTATTAACCCTAGATTCTTGCCCCCTGAAAGATGAATCCATACTTTCTACCCGAGCTCCATCATGTACTATATTCATTACAACCTAACAAAAAAAGGATTCTAGTGAAAACAGAACAGATGTCGGGTCAAGAGCACCTTCATTCATAGAAAAGATGGCGGATGTAAGAATAAAAATCCACACCGGATCGTGTCCTTCAAGTCGCACGTTGCTTTCTACCACAGCGTTTCAAACGAAGTTTTACCATAACAAAAAATTCCTCTAATTTGGAACCCATATGGAATTGATTCAATTATGGAATCATGAATAGTCATTGGTTCCGTCGATACATAAACATATTAATCTATACCCTTTTTTTCTTCTATACAAATTCTTCTATACAAAGATGGCAAAAATTTTTTTGAAGCAATCTTAGCAAGACCCCACCTATTATTGTATGTTATTGTATGAATGCAACACTTTAACTTTACTTTTTATTAAAAAAATTAAAATACCTGTTTCTTTTCGAATTGAACCATCAACGATTTAAAGCAGATAAATGGATTGAAAAAAAACCCCATTATCTGCTTTTTATTTTTTTTGTGTGAGATAGATAAAAAAGACCGATCGAAGAGAATATTTAAGTACTTGTTCTTTCGATTCGAATTTTATTAATAAGATAAGATGAACGAATTAGTGGTTTTTCGTACCTATGAGATAGACTGAACTACAGTCTTTATTATGGATCCGTTACATATGTAACTTGATTCGTTATTAATGAGATTCGGACATACACAGATATACATATATTTAAATGAAGACCTCCTGTTACTGTTACTAATTAAGAACTATCTATCCCATGACTCTCTGGGAATGCTGAATCAGAACAAAAATAAAAAAAGGATACCTTTTGGGGAAAGGATACTCTCTAGGGACAAAGACAAACAAGTCCAGATTAGGCGCTTGCTCCTAATTTTTTAGTTTACCCAAACCCAGTCTTGTAAGAGACTTAATCCCATTAATTGAATGTAATAACCCCCCTCTTGTTTAGAATAGAGAGATCCTAATAATTTGGCTACCCCATTTTTTTAAGTTTAATTTGAATGGATAAAGAATAAGATATAGGATATAGGAAAGAAGTGCTCTTTCTTAGTGTAATTTAAAAAGATACGAGACGTAAGGTTTTTTCTTCAAATTAAGTAGCTATAAACCCCTTCAATATGAATTGAATGAACATATGATGAAAAATACGCCCATACTTTATTTTTTAATTAGTTGAATTCAACTAGGGTGTGACCTATGTTCCCATCATATCTTGATGACAAACAAATATATTTAGTAATATCTGTATGTTGTGAAAAACAAAGATATGATTCATAAAATAATCATTCAAAATTATAAAAATAATAAAAGAAACAAGAATGACATTCTATCCAATATTAGGCATTTAAACATAACGTTACTTTCAAAATAAACTTTTACTCTGATACAATGTATCTAACTGGGACGAAAGGATTCGAACCTCCGAATACCGGGACCAAAACCCGTTGCCTTACCACTTGGCCACGCCCCATCTATATTTCCATTCTACACCAATAAAGAATAATATTAGTATTGGGTCTTGGTCAATTACAGGGCAAATTTTATATATAAAATTTTTATAGAATAGATTAGATTCTTGATAGGATTTTTACGCGTGTAGATATAGAATTCAGCCGAATTCATTGATCATTACATATAATTTAATTAAGATATTCTATGAAAGTATTATTTCTTCTATTCTCCTTTGTTTGAGAATTGGGGAATTTTTGATTGGATGGGTTCAAAGAAAAAGAAGGATTTTTGTCTACCTTACTTTACTTCATTTTCCTTATATCATTAACTCAATCAAAATGCAATTAGCTCCAAGAACAAAACGCCTGTTATGCTTAATATCTTTAGTTTGATCTGCATTTGTCTTAATTCTGCCTTTTATTCGAGTAGTCTTTTCTTCGCCAAATTGCCCGAGGCCTACGCTTTTTTGAATCCAATCGTAGATCTTATGCCAGTCATACCTTTGTTCTTTTTTCTCTTAGCCTTCGTTTGGCAAGCTGCTGTAAGTTTTCGATGAGATCCTTAATATTATTCTAGAAAATTAATGCTTTATTAGTCTTATACTATAAACCTTCGATTCAAACATTGAAAGTCTGAAAGTCTTGGTTGGATAGCTTCGAGAAATCCAAATCTGGCTCACCCCGGATTCCCCATTCTGCCCTTTTGAAAGACCCTATATATAAGGATATAAGGTTAAGGTTAGGATCCCCCGCAATATCTAATTGGAGGTATGAAATAAATTTTTGGTAATGGAGGATCTATTCTCTTTTCTCATTTTTTTTTTCCAAAAAAAAGATCTTGGAGATTGTGTAATGCTTACTCTCAAACTTTTCGTTTACACAGTAGTGATATTCTTTGTTTCTCTATTTATCTTTGGATTCCTATCTAATGATCCGGGACGTAATCCTGGACGTGAAGAATAAAAAAGGGAGTTTTCATTTTCATTGCTTGATTTTTAAATTTTCTTAGGATTTTTTATCTATTCCACATGATTAACCAGGAAACATTAAAAAGGGTTGGCAAAATTTGAAAGAGAAATCAAATATTAAGTCATCAACAAAAACGGAAAGAGAGGGATTCGAACCCTCGGTACGAATAACTCGTACAACGGATTAGCAATCCGCCGCTTTAGTCCACTCAGCCATCTCTCCCAATTGAAAAACATAATTACTATGTTATATTACACATGAAATAAGGATTGAAAAAGTATTTCTTTCTCTTTCTTTATCTTATCTATATTCTATCTACAACTTTTATTAGCAATTACAGTTAGTTCAAGTAAGGGATCGAAAGATTCAATAGAAAAAACAGAAAGAAGACCCCTTTGATTTTGTTCGAAAGGGCCTTTTTTATTCCCGTGGCCTGGCCTGGTAAGTACCTAGCCGGGCCTTTTTTTGTTCCAACGAATCCTACAGTTTCTCTAATAAAAAAGGGGGGGTTGCTATTAAAGCAACAACAAAAAGACAAAGTGCTGTTTTCATTCTTATTATTAGATAAAAGAATATAACATCAATACGTCATTTCTTATTATTTTTTTATTTCTTCCTTTTTTATTTTTATGAATCCCCACG